TGATGATCCAAGACCATACATATTGATATATGGAACTACTATTTATTTGCTGAATAGACAGATTTATCGACAAAATCATGACTATACTTAACAATAAAACACTCTTAAAAGCCCACATACGTCGAAGCTTTTTTGTTGCGTTTGGAAAAAGAAGAAGTCCCACTCCTATTAATACAGGAACTGGAAGTGGAACAAAAGGTATTATCCAGGCATATTCATATGTATGTTCCATAAAAATAAAAAAGTTTTTATTCTGAATTGTTTTCCAATTACCGGGCCTTTTATCTTTTTAAAATTGGAAAGGGTTAATAAAAAAATAAAGATATGCATTAATTGAAACTAACTAAAATCTAATTTTTTATTCTTACTTATTATGTGTCTTTCTTAAATACGTCAAAGATTTAAATTAAGAAGGCACAATTGGTAAAATAATATTACTAATTTATAATTTACTAGTATAAAATATTAGTTATTTACTAAACTTTTTAGGAAGATGTTGAAAATTCCAATTATTATTACTCTTACAATAATTTAGATCAATACAGCACAAGCAGAAATAAAACACTAAAAACAAAATATTGAATTTTGATATAAATCATAGTATGAACTAAGTTAGCTTAATGAAATAATAACTCCCTTTTTTCTTTATTATTTCATTTATTCAAAATAATTAACTAGTTCATTCTGAAATTGATTAATTAATTTCTATCTCAATAAAATACATTTATAGGATTTATAGGAAGGAATCTACTACACGCCGCTTTATTTTCAATTTTAGAAACTAAAGAAAAATTTACTAAAAATATTGTTTATAAAGCTATGTTATGTATAATTACTAATTTCATTAGAATTTGTAAATTACAATTCAGTGTATTTTTTTCTGGATCTTGATCAATTAACAAATCAATAATGACATAGCAAAAAACCACTTCTTTTGAACAATAGATGTCTTTCACATCCAATAGAATAAGGAGTAATCTCTTAATTTTCAAATGGCAGTTCCAAAAAAACGTACTTCTATATCAAAAAAACGCATTCGTAAAAATAGTTGGAAAAAAAAAGGATATTGGGCGGCTTTAAAAGCCTTTTCCTTGGGTAAATCTCTTTCCACCGGGCAGTCAAAAAGTTTTTTTGTTCAACAAACAAATAAGTAATAAAAAATTGCGAGAATCTAAATTTACGTGACTCAAAAAGTTGTCGAATTTTATATGTAGACTCCATCGCCTATTCTTTTGAACTAATCAATATGAAATTCTTCTTGCATTTGGGTCTTATGATTTGCAGAATGCTAATTTTTTATTATTAAATTCGTAAAAAAAAAAAAGAAAAGACTTTTTTTAAGTTCTATCCCCCTATCCGGGGGTAGAACTAGTTAGTTTTAATAGGTCAATTTAGGTCAATTGCCGACGAGGATAAACTTCACGAAAGGCCGAAGTGAAAAAAAAAAAAATGAATAGTAATTTAAAGATTCATTTTTATTCATCAATTTGATTCTTTCTTCAAAAATATTCTATTGAATTAACTTTTTTAGTCTCGACTATTGAATAGAAATACGCTATTATAAGTTTGAGCAAGCCGCTATGGTGAAATTGGTAGACACGCTGCTCTTAGGAAGCAGTGCTAGAGCATCTCGGTTCGAGTCCGAGTAGCGGCATGCCCTTTTCTAAAAAAAATAAAATAGATTCTATAATAAATTCAATTACTGATTTTCCCTTCGTAATTAAGGGACCCCCTTTACTTTTTAAAAATTTAAAAATTTTTATGATATTTTTAACTTTAGAGCATATATTAACTCATATTTCCTTTTCGATTGTTTCAATTGTAATTACAATTCATTTAATAACCTTATTAGTCGATGAAATCGTAAAACTATCTGATTCGTCAAAAAGGGGCATGATCGCGGCTTTTTTATGTATAACAGGATTATTAGTAACTCGTTGGATTTATTCGGGACATTTTCCATTAAGTAATTTATATGAATCATTAATCTTTCTTTCATGGAGTTTCTCCATTATTCATATTGTTCCGTATTTTAAAAAAAAGAAAAATGATTTAAGTACAATAACGGCACCAAGTGTTCTTTTTACACAAGGCTTTGCTACTTCAGGTCTTTTAACTGAAATACATCAATCCGAAATATTAGTACCTGCTCTCCAATCTGAGTGGTTAATAATGCACGTAAGTATGATGGTATTGGGGTATGCAGCTCTTTTATGCGGATCATTATTATCAGTAGCACTTTTAGTCATTACATTTCGAAAAGACATAAGACCTTTTTATAATAAAAACCATGTATTGAATTTCAATGAATCTTTTTCTTTTGGTAAAATTCAATACATGAATAAAACAAACAATTTTTTTGGAAATACTTATTTTTTTTCTGCTAAAAATTATTACAGGTCCCAGTTGATTCAACAATTGGATCGCTGGGGTTATCGTGTCATTAGTATAGGTTTTATCTTTTTAACCATAGGGATTCTTTCGGGAGCCGTATGGGCTA